AGTCCCTGTCCAATCCAACCAAAGAGTTAGTATCTAAAAAATAGAATAAAAATATATATATATATTTTTTAGATAAGGGTGCGCAACTTCGAGAGATTTTGGAGTGCCTATAACAGTTGGGGAATTCCCTGACGACTCCTCCTTCCTTAAGGAAAGGGCACCTGGCCCTGCAAATAGGGAAGGAGGGCAGGGAAGAGCGAATTGAGGCAAATCTAGGTATGAACCACTTGATGGAAAAGAGGGACCTAGAAAAGGCTCCGACAAGGCTTGGTTCACCGGCTTACTCATCTGGTCATTTGCCCCGTTATTTTGAATGACCTTTTCTTCTACCAGGTGGAGCTGCAACCGGGTTTCACCTCCTATGATCTTTTTTTCTCTTTCTTTATCTTTTCCAATCTTCATGCTCAGTAGCAAGGTTGCATAGTCGAGATCGATGGACTGGTCCTTTGTGATCCTTTGCCTGTAATCTTTTCACGTAGCTGCGCTGTCAGTAAGAAGAGAGGAAAGGCTGGCCTAATTCTATTCTAGAAGAGTACTCGCTTCAGCGGTTTTGGATCCATCAAAGATGAGCTGCCAATTTTTCTGTCAAAAGACCCAAGGAACTTTCATCCACGGACAGGTGTATTGCTGCAAGTCTCCTCGATACGATGCTTGAAACGCAAGCCAATCCAGAATAAAATATCGATAACCTAACTCCTCGATGTAATATTCCTCAGGATTCCCGCCGTCTCCCCCTTTCTTGTCTTTTTCTCTAGAGCACATAAGGCCAATTAAGCAAGAAAGGGTTGGAGTTGGGTAACAGAAGGGCGGTCGGGCGTAGCGTAGAAGGCAGATGTGACGAACGCGATGTCCAATTTTGTGAACAATTGGTAGCAGGGCCTGGTTTGGTCAGGAATGGAGGGGCGGTAATGCCCTTCAAGCCCTTTTCTTAGGACCTCATATAGTACATGTTTTGACTTTAGTCTTATATTATATAAGCGCATTGCGGGTTTGTGCCACCTGCTCGGACAATAAGCAAGCTATAATAACAAGCTTGAGCAAGCTATTAATACAAGCAAGCGGAAGGGTGAATACCCCGATCGGAAGGTTGAATCTCGAATGCCCATGCCCATACCCCTTTTATTGTTTCTCCCCACCCAAGAGGCTATAAACCTCCAAACTTTGTAACATTCTCGGGGAGATGAATGCGCTTCTTTTATTTGCTATCCCAGCCAGCGTACTACGAGGAAATGCTTACTCCTTTCGTCCTTCCTTTGATTGTGTCACCGGCGATCATGTCCCAAAGACGGTCTCATTAGTCCAACCGAAGTATTTGCCAGATATTGACCCGTGGAGGGAAGAAGCAAGAAGAGTTGACCCCCGGTCTAGTCTTGTCAAAGCCAAAGCCCAAAGCTAATAGCCAAAGCCGCTAGAATCTCTCTATCCGCACCTTTTCCTTTCGTCCTCGTAATCTTCCTCGTCTTGACTGGCGGAAAGACAGAAAGAAAGAGGGAAGCAGACCCATTTGCTCTTTTAACACTCTTTGCCTTAGGCTATCGGTTCGCTACTATAACCAGACCAAGCCTCAGCTCTTCACGCTCTTTTATCTATTGGGCGAGGAATTTATAGCAAACAAATAAATAAGGGAAAGCGCGGGTCTGCTCTTAAATCAGGTGTGCTCGCCTCCATGTCAAGTGATGAGCAAAGTAAGGGATTCTGCCCCAACTGATGAACCAATCCAAGAAAGATACTACATAAGCTATTACTATATTTAGGAAATATATGTCCAAAGACAAAGACTACAGGAGACCAATGAACCTATCCGACAGATTCAATAGAAATTCTAGCCACTGGGAGTGAGTGAACGGTATCGTCCATAGCTCGTTCAGAAAAAGGGGTTATACCTGAGTTGACCCCTAGATCATGAAGTGAAGAAGGTGCGGGGCGCAGATCACCTTTGACTTCCCCTTTGTGCTGGCAGAGACATTGTGTGCCATTTATTGGTGGTGCCATTATGGAATTGAGCCTTTCTTTACATTACAGAGAAATTTCCTTTCCAACCTACAGAGCAGGGCAAGAGTAGACCCAAGACACCAAGAATAGGAGGCCAGAACGATCTCGCTAGATTAATAAGTCGTCTCACCCAAATTCACTTCGTCTCGAATGACCGGTTCCTTTCTTTCCGGCGAGAACGCTGTTTCAGTCGTTCCAAAAGTTCAATGAATTTCGGTCTTAACGTAGGCACTTAGGTTGAATAGGCTTTTTACTGGCCCTTTTTCTTCGGCCTTAGCCGGCTTTCATTTTATAGTTTAGGGCAAGCTAGCAGCACCTTACGATAACCCAACCCATAAGGCAGAATGCTAGTAGATTAAGACCACACGTGCAAGTCATGTAAAGATTGGAAGAAATGCGAATTTAAAGGAGCAAAACTTACTCCCATGGGAGACTGACTTCGATATAGGATTTCGGACCCAGCCTTAGTAAAAACTCAAGTTTTTCGTTACTAGACTGATTTCGCTTGTTAGTATCAGTATATACACACACAATAAGAAGTATAGCCTTACACCCATATGGCACACTGCCTACGACGCCAGAGGAGAAAGAGCGCTTGATTAATGCAAGATTGAATTCCACAATCATTGGGATTTACTTTCCTCTTGGGCAGATTCCTAAAATAATGACTATAGGCCCGATCTCCCGGCTGAAGGTGGTGGAGGCAGGTTCACTTTCTAAGGCTAAGGAGATGAGCAAGTTTTGGGCGAGACTTTGTCTTTCCACTTTCTCTTTGATGAAAAACTCTCATTAGTGAGGCCAACTCTGCATTGGAAAGCTGACTTCAAGGGCTTCTTTTGAGATCAAATAGGACATAGAAATTCACTTATTTATAGTGTAGTCTCGGGAGCGTACCACCGAGAGAACTCTAAAATTCTGCTTTTTGAGATGGGAATCTTCACTCTACTTTATAAAAAGTATTGATTTAATCTGCTTTCTTAAGTTAGTGACTCCGGCACTTGTTCAAAAAAGGCCTCTGCCCATGTGAGAATGAATGGTTGGAAACGAAAGAATGCAAAGAGCGGAAAAACAAAATCAGAATGTTGTGCTGTCTCATTGGTACCCTATTGAGCTCGCACGCATACCTAGCTAGTTGCTTTAGAAAAGTAAATAGCGCTGGTCTCATTCCGCGATAGAATTTCTGAGTTGAATAGCTGTCGGACTGTCTCGTTAACTACCCTATTTCCTTTTTCTGTGTGAAATCGGTTTCGAGAGAGAGCCTAGCGCAAGTTCCCGTACGAGTCTAATGTCTGGGATGACGAAGCCGGATCCCCTGTTTATTAGCAAGCCTTTCTCCAAGAAATAAGTTAGCTGGGGCGGCAGTGGTATAATAGAGGTGCTTCCCCAGTCGACATTTTGGATTTCCCAAAAGCAGATCTCGGTGATTGAGACAGGCCAATAGAGACTGGCTAGAGGAATGAAAGGTTCTTAGCCTAGCGGTGACCGGCTTATGTGACTTTCAAGAAGAAAGATGACACGACCCGAGTTGAGTTGGAATAGAGTGGCTGACGAGAACTTCTAAGGTGAGGAAATGGCAATAGGGCAAGCCGTAAACTTGCTCATCACTTTATGTCTTTCCAGGGGGTAATAAGCCTTAAAGGCAAGAAACTCCATAAAAAAGAATGGAACAGCCCCCTTACTCAGCAGCTCCGGGAAATGTCAGAAAAGTCATCCACAATTACTGCTTGCTCAATGATGTTCGTCACAGAAGGAGTAGTGACGAGAACGTACTCCTAGGAGAGCGAGAGTCGCTCAGAGCCATGAGAGAAGTCCATGACGGCATTTGTGTCTCTCACCAGGTCGGAGTCAAAATATGAAATGGCTTTTGAGGAGGCTCGCCTGGAGTAGTTCACTTGTAGTGCCGGACTCGCCCCTGTCCCCTCCTAACTTCTATAAAACAGCTAATATATCCGCTGAAGTTTATGTCCTTTACTTTGGAACAGAGATTGATGTCAGTACCCCATCCATGCCAATGGCCGATATGCTATATTCTTATCTTAGCCTACCTGTGACCAATGCTTACCCGGCGTCCTTTCACTCCGCATCAATAGTGGTCAATCTCCTATATTCAAGTGTTGGTTGAATTCTCCCCCAGCTCTATGAAGAGGCCGATCAACCTCAACCCTAGGCTGAGAGGAAGTACTTCTTTAGCGCAAATGACCACAGTCTAAGGATTGAATGAAAAAGGGCAGCACGCAAGCTATTTATTAGTATACTTTGTGACCCCGTCTTGTGCTTTATGACCAACGTACGTCCTTGAAAGGAAGGTTAATAAGTACAAACTTTTATTTATGTCCTTGACTTGGTATCAGAGGTCCTCTTTAGCTGCATAAGAGGTCGTCTCTCGAGCCTGAAGTTCGACGCTTCTCTTCCTTCGATCGTTGCTCTCAACTCCGGGAACAGCCTATTTGAGGCCAAGAATAGAGGTTGTTGATGTTTCAATCCTTGTGGACAGACTGGTGGCGGCATCCTTGTTCTTTCTCAAGTCAGCTAGTTGATCGTGAAAGCGACCTTGGGCGTAGGTTCAGGCCAGGTAGGTGATCTCTTTCCTTTAGGTCTATAAGAATAAGAGGATTCGACTGATGTGACAAAGGGTTGGTATTCTATTAAGGCAGGTGTGCGAATTCGCTTCCATGTCAAAATTGGTGAGAAAAGTGTATTGTCGGCTTGCGATAGGAGGGTAACCCCATAAAAATAGTGAAAAACTCTACTTGAAACTAAAAGTATATACAGAATCATTGAAGCTCACCAGCGAAAGGCAAAAGAAGCTACTATTGAGGTCTCCGGAAAGGGACTCCTACATACAGTCATACAGTAATTGTGTAGGTGAGAAAGATTTTATTTTATGAATCTCATTTGATCTCATTTGAAACTCAAACTTTCTTTTTAAGCACCCACAATGAGACCGAACAGAGGCCCTTACTGCCCGCGTTCTGAAAGCAGCAGGGGCATAAACCGTTGGTGGTTGCACCAGAGACACCCAAAGAGAAAGCCATTGCATACAATGAAATGACAGTTAGGGATTGCAAGAACAAAGCCCCCCTTGACCCCCAAGTAAACTGAATCGTTTTATCCTAAATATGCATCACTTTATCCAGATCCAGAGAAAGATGGGATCCCCCTAACTCTTTGTTCGTGGGATTGAATCCACTGGCTTTGATGTCTGCATCGCTCATCGCTCGAAACTCCCCTTTTTACTTTGGGAAAGAGACCCCCTCCCACTACTCCCTCCACTTTGCGAAACCATCGTCTTGGGCCTTACTCTTCAGGAGCATCTTCGAGAGGGAGAGCCCTGACTGACTGGTCTTTCTGGGACTCTTTCTATTCTCTCTGAGGTCGGGAATGGCGGCAGGGGAAGTCATGGCAGGAGAATGCTTTGGGAATTCACTGATATAGTCCCTTTCACGTATCCTTTCGAGGTACCCTTGCCTATGACCATAGGCGGTCTCTTGCAGCATATCTATCGGTGCTCGATTCCCGTCGGCAAGCAGCCTCTTTTCCTCCTTACCGCACTCTCTCTCTCTTATGGTACAAAGTCTCAGAATGAAAGACCGCGTTTTCGATTAACAGACCCTTTTCTCTCATCAAACTCATTCCGTCAGTCGCTCAGTCGGTTCGGTCAGGAACGGGGGATTTTGTTTGAGCCTTTCTATTTGGATCTTCGCTTTCGGAATCAAGTTACAACTTTAGAGAATCCGCTGCTGGTGCGCTTATCATCTAGTTCAATTGTTTGTACGTCAGCAATTGCTTGTTAGTAAGGCGCAACTAAATCTTCTTTAATTACAATATTATATTGTTTGATCCAGAAATGCTGGTTGGAGAGGCAGGTGGTGATGATGGAGTAGACGACGACCATGATGATGGTGTCTGATCGCTCAGATAGAAGATATCTACAGCTGAAGCAGCTACTTGGGCAACAGTAAGGGCGATCTCTCTCACACATTCTTCTTTTCTCCCTCTGCTCAAGAAAGCAAGAAAACGAAAGTCCTAAATCCCTATACTTCAGGCCTATAAAATAGGATTTTTCACAGTGAATTCACTTCTGAATATTATATAATATCCTCTTTACCTTCTTTCTGCTAGGAGGTTGACGTTTTCTTGCTTTCTTGTTGTCATCTGCAACCGAAATGCACCTATGGTCATTTGCGCTGTCAAGTGTTACCTTGAAGATGTTATCTCTTGGCTCTAGAGGCCATAGCGTATCTACATCTTCCGGTAAACGGCAAATCCATCTTGACTTCATTCTTCCTGCCTTTCTTGGTTCCTGACCATGGACTGGCTCTGGCCCAAGGGAACCTCCTCTTTCACTTCACCACTACATCATCCCTTCTCCCCTCTAAGTCTTGACTGCAAAGCCCTAGTACACCTTTCTTACTTTTTCCAAACTTTCTTGCCTCTATCCATTGCGACTCCATCTTTGTCCGACTTTTGCTTCTGATGAATATAGGTGTCTAAGTTGGCGGCTTAGACCCTTCCATTCATTGGACTTGCAGTTACTCGGCCAATTCAGTAAGTTAGTTTGCCGCATGCAGGAAATTTGGATTCAAGTGAGAACTTCTCATTATTTCACCGAGTTGTGGCTTTACTTCTTCATGATTTTCTTACTAGATTTGGTTATTCCATTGGTATCTAACCCCATAGAGGTACCCTCCAAAATAAAAGTCTCCTATCTCATAGTCCCCGTAGTAGCACTATACCGCTAAGGTTTCCATTCTCACCGCTGTTAAGGTTGTTACACACAGGTTATCCATACCACATGGATAACACTCTTTCTTCTTTCTGGACATGAGTATCTCCACAGGGGTAGTCTTCATTCTTTCTCGATTAGGCTATACTCAAACTGGAGTTGAGCCCTTCTATTTTTGCCAATTAGAAAATCTTCCGTTGTGCATCAAACATCAAAGAGTGAAGGAAGAAGAGAGGTTTTCTACGAAGAAACTAAAACATTCTTCCACCTTTTCCGCTATCAGTGTCTTGGTTAGTTATTGATCCAAGTTATTTACATCATCATTCCATGATAGCCTAAAATCATGGCCTTTGTCTCAGTCTTGTCAGAAAGAGGGAAATCCCTCCTTCTTTCACTCATTATCTCTTAATCTCTAGACTGCGTCGTAACAGCTAACTTCTACCGTGTTCCGCTTTCACGTCAATCTTGCCTGAATTCTGGTTCATTGGCATTTCCGCTGCGTCCCCCGTTACCGCTTCCTATCCGCCATCAGATCCACTTGGCCAACATCTTTGATGGGCTCCTTTTTCTTGAACTGAGCCCGAGTCCATATGTCCCCTCCCCACTGCGATACAATCCCATTCATTGGGATGGAAAAGGCAAAAGGAGCCAACTCCCTTAGTCTCCCTTTTAAGCCCTTTCAGACTCGGGGATAACATCTGGGCAAGGGCGAGGAAAGCGGGAAAAGCAGACGAGAAAGAAAGAGATATTCTTTCCTACTTCTCCCATCGGTGACCGGTAACCAGATTTGGTTATTCTTTATCTATCTACAACCATATCATTGCACCTTTTCATCAATCGGCTTACCCCCTCCGCCCGCCTACCCTTCTCCCATGGTCACTTCCCAGCCAGTCTCGTTGTCGACTCCTGACGACTCTGCCTCTTCATCTTCTGCCACTTGTCTTTCCCATTCTCTTTTTCTTTCTCTTCTTGCGGAAGATTAGCGAACGACCGGCAGTTCCCCTTTCTTACCAAGGCTTGCTCTGGAATGCAGTCCTCCTCTTTTCGTATATCTATTGCTATAGTGGATTTGCCCCAGCTTGGCGCTTCCACGCAGTCTATCTCCTGTCGCTATAGTCCATTTGCCAAGCGCTTGTGAATTTCTTTAAAAGAGTCTCTCGACGCTTTTACCATTAGGCTTCAAGGGCTCCTTCTTTCACTCATTCTTCTTATTCTGTCTATCTTTTTCTTTCTTTTCATTGAGATTTGGTTAAGCCCCGACCTCCTTCCTCTACTTCTAGTTCGTAGGTATATTAAGAAATAAGAAGGCTATCCCACAGGGTAAGAGGAAGTGAAAGAAAGCTCGACCAAGAAAGGAGCGAAAAGAGAATAAATATTCTTTCTCCGATGACATGATCGAAGATTTATTCGACGACCTCTTACAACAAAATTGGATCGCACTTCCGGAGATTAAGAGACCACACGAGGTTGGGAAAGTTGATGACCCGAAAGACTGTCGGTTCCATCGCTTGATCAGTCACCCGCTTAAGGATTGCTTCGTCCTAAAGGATAAAATCCAAGAGCTGCTGGACAACAAAGTCATCGTCATGTCCACCCCCGAGGAAGCTGCGACGGCCAACCCAGTCTCAGTAACCCCGGAAGGTTTTCCTCAGGAAATGTTGAAAGAGGAAAGTAAAGGGTCCAAAGGAGAAGAAATCGAAGAAGTCTTCAGGGGCTAGTGACCCCCAAAAGAGCCCTCAGCCGAAGGGTCAAGGTTGCCCTCCATCTTACAGCTCTGGGGGAGGTGAGTTTATCCTTCACCCATTTTGTTTTTTGTTTTTGGGCTGTTGGAACATCCGAGGACTCAATAGTCCTCTTAAACAGAGGGAAATAAGGCTCTTTATCCAGCCTATCTTTTGTTTGTTTGGTCGAAACTCGCGTCAGAGGGGTCGGAGATAATCTTCAGAAACATCGCCACGGACTGGTGTTTTGCTTCGAATTAGAATCACGGTCGGATTTGGGTCCTCCTTCCAAAATAAAAGCTTCTGTTATGTGTCTTCTTCTGATCAATGCATTAGCCTTCTGGTATCTTCTACGGATTTTGATGGAGACTTGTGGATCTCTTGACTGGCCCCCTGTTATGAATGAATTCAGCGATTGTGTTGCAAATTCTGAATTAGTTGATCTCGGTTGCAGATTCACTTGGACGAATGGTCAGGAAGGTGGAGCCTCTCTTTTTCGAAAGCTGGATCGTGCCCTTGTCAAGTCAATGACTCTTAGCTCATGAAATTCCCTTCTGGGCAATCGGTCAGGCGGCTCGTAAGGAAGAAGCTCAGCCTGCTTGGGCTCGACCACCAAAGGCAGCTTATTAATTAAGCAGCTCAACCAGCAGCGGAAGAGGAAGAAAAAGCAGTGCAACCATCCATAGTACGAAGAAGAAGCTCGACCAAGAGCCAGCCGCCTTATTGGGCCTGAAGCTTTGACTCCCTAACATTGATTTGAATCCCATCCCCATACCTACGTCTGTATTACTTATATTTATATAATTCCTTATCTACCATATGTACCTAAACCAGCTACAGATAAGTATATCACTTAATACTATTCCACCATATGTACACCAGGAAATTTTAAAGTGGAAGACCGTAACCGAAAAGAGTTGAAACAACTGGGTAGGTGACAATAACGATGATTAGAGGGCAGCGATCGATAAGCCTTTGGATTTATTTGTCTGCAAGCGCAGGGGCGATAAGATACGCTTTTTTTTCCATGGGTTGTTTCCAAAGAAGGGGTATCGTGTTGATACCATCGTATATTCTTATCCCGGACTTTCCGTTGTTCATTGCATACTGCTCTAGTGGGAATAGAGTGACAAGGTCACCCAATAGAGGTCAACCTTTGGAATCAGCATAGGTAAGCATCTCCGGCTGATGAAGAAGTAGAAATCTCAGAATCAGACATCATACGCAGCTGTTTCGACTGACTAAATGTCAGAATGAGGGTCGTACCGGCTTTTATGAATTTGTCTATTTGTGAGTGAGCTTTGATTGAGAAACAACAGGGCTCTTTCGCCTTGGTCTCGTGCTCCGCGTCGTATTGAGCTATAGCCTTCCGATCGCCTCAGTAGTGAGCGCTGCTAGATCTGATTCAACCAATGGAATATGGGACTTGGTGGATATGTATGCTCCTGCTCCCGGCAGACACAGACAGATATGCTGGTCTAGATAGTTAAAAAGGGTAACAACGAGTTTATATGGTGCATATGGTGCTGGTTTGTTATTTGTTATTATTATTATATGATAGATTATATGATGGATCTCCATCTCCCACCTTGGATATATCGATAGGATCGGGACAAGGAAAATAATATTGAGCACCTGAGCGCACTGCCTTTTCGGAATACTATTACCTTTCTTCTCACTTGCGAGGCCACTATAATAAGTGGTTTTGAGAAACCGATCGTAGCTCGCCCATTTGCTTTCATCAGGCGAACATTTCTTTCGCCGTCTAAGGATTCCATCACTAGTAGGGTCGACTCCGCTTCCAGCTTGAATTGAATGAAGCTCGGCTACATCTAGAGACAATACCCTCCCCTATGGCTTCGATAAGCTCCCATCCACCATAATAACCTCCTTTCTCATGATATTGCCCTTGGAAACACTCACTCCGCTCGTCGTCGTCCCAAGCCCACACCCACCGTTGTGAAGGTTGGTAATGTCACATCCACATCAGGAAAGTTGACTGCAGTCTATTCCTTCCTCACCGCCCATGGGTTCGAAATCCCAAGTCAGCAGTCAGCGAGGTCAACAATGTAATAAGCTGCTCGTACCAAGAAATGCCGCAAAAGTGTTATAGGCGAAGGGGGGCTAGAACACGAGGCCTCTTTTCGATGTATTTGTCTTATCGTCGTGCTTTCGATACTCGGCTGGCTTAGAAATTAAATTTCCTCCTCCCCGAAAACAACGAGCCTGGAGCTCGCGTAACTACTTGTGACCTTCCTCGGTTCGGAAAACTTATTCTAGGACAAAAGAACGGGATAAGTCTCAGTTGAATGATATGCCGTATTGTAGATTGTAGCCCATTAGTCGACCTACTTGGAGACGCCTTATAAGCCCGCCCACCTTTCTTCCAGTGAGAACACCTCGCCTGCTGACGCCCTTGGTGTGGAGCTAGCTATTGCTGCCCTTGGTTCATCGTCTGGAAAAGCTAGACTTGCGTGTCTTTCCTCATCATATCTTTCAGAGGCCTTCCTTAGACTCTCGGTCCTACGGGGAGGGTTCTTACTCGTCACGTGAAGTCTGGGGGCGTCAGGTCTCCAACCAAGGCAAATATTATAGTCTCAAAAACAGAGGCATACGGGTGTTGCTAATGACGAGTGTCTATTCACTTGCCCCAAAAAAGCACTGTGCCACCGTAGTCTGCCCTGGTACAGCAGAATAATCCGTCTCTCGGTAAAGTAAAAAGCCTAAACATATCACTTTCTAGGCTAAAAATACCACCTTGTTTCTCATAACTAGTTGAAACTATTGAAACTAGATGTCGTTCTATTAGAGATTAGAGGGGAACCGGGCGCTATCATGTGTATTCCCCTTCTGCCGCCTTACCACCCCTTACCTTTCTACTGCCGCTGACTTTGGTTCGCTTTTTCTTCTAGTGGAAAACACTACTCTCGATCGTCGTCGTCTGGTTCGTGATCTCCCTCGTTGGAAGAACTCAAGCTTCCCCTAAATGACTCCGGCTTATCAATTCTAATTGATAACACCTTTAGAGCGGCAAAGCAAACAACCAGTTGATAAGCAAAGATTCGCCTCTCTTTCAACAAAAGGGGGCTTTCTTTCAACTATGGGAGCTGCTTTTAAACCCGAAAAAGAGCCTTCCTTGTTGAGCTCTAGTCTGACCAATCGTGGATGATGCTGCTTCAGATTGAACTTCCACCTCCCCTCGTACTAATATGGATTCCCCATGAGACTACTAGGCCCTATGAAACTACTAAGGGTGGGGAAGGAGCTCAAAACGATCGTAGCGGATAAAGCTAAACAAAACCCTTACTTCACACAGGGGGGTAGCCGGATGGCAGCAGAGGCAGCATGTTGTTAGTCAAACCTTGACTTAGGGGTGTCCTATGGGTCCACCTACTTGAGATACCAAAAATAAGTAAAATTAACGAACGGGAGAAAGAAGTTGATGAAACAACTAGTGAAACACTTTTGGCATAACAGAGATTACGAAACACACTCGAAGCTATGATTCTCCGCGTAAGTAATAAGCGCTTTTGATATATTCTATTATTCAACCACTCCAGTTACAGAATAACAAAAATAAAAAAAGCATTAGCCAAAGTAGAAAAAAGAAAGCGCCAAGCAAGACTTGACTCTTAGAACTCCATTTTATAGTTGCCGTCCGGAAGGCGAGCGACGTTCGCAAAGGAAAGGGGAAAAGACCGTTGACCAGACGACTACGGCCATTGAACGTATACCAAGTGCAGTTCAGTGCGCAAAACGTTATGTTTCAGTGATAAGCTCAGAGTCGAACTCAGCGCAAGAAGGCTCCGATAGATAAGACTTCGCAATAGCTCCAGCGTATTCAGCGGTGCAGCGGGTGCAGCGATGCGATGAAGGTCGCCCCCCTTGTTGTGGCCTATCAATCTCTAAGTGAATATTCATATTCCGCTCTGAAAGATACAGTATCCGCCCGGATAACAGACAGGTAAAAGTCTTTGATTGACTCGTTTCGTAATAGAAAGTGTTGGCGTACCGTCCGAGTGTCGTTATGAGGCTGTGTATGCTCATTGTACATAAAATGGTTGGTTGGAATAGTAGTTGGTTGATTAGTGCTATCCCCGGAAATGCAAAATTTTGGGGGATGCCCTTTACCGTGTTTCATAAACTTGCAGTTATGATTCGAACATAGCTATGAAAGAAAGTAACCGATTGGCATTGTGATGCCTCGGATCCAACCGTTCCTGCCCGACAAAAAGACAGGCTCAGGGTCGTTGCTGCTGGTCCAATGTCGGTACGAGATCATCGGTAATTGACTACAATACAACTCCCTCATCATCTGATCGAGTAGAGAGAGCAGCAATAGCACATAAGGAGGGAGCGATGTTAGCTTTTTTCGCTGTCGTTACAAACAAAACGGGGATAATGTGAAGATACAGACGAAGCCAGCCGCTAAAGCCGAATCTGCAGATAAAGACTAAGCTTCTAAAGCATGTCCTCTATGGGTGTGATTGTCCCACGGGAATCTAATATTCCATTCCATAAAGAAGAGCCCGCCAAGCACAAGAGCAATTAGGCTATAGATCGGGAATATATCCATCAGAGGTTCTCTCGCCACGGCCAGGAAGAGGCGTTGTGGTCGTCAGGTTGGATGGAGTTTTTATAAACCCCGGGAGGGCCTAAATGCTTTTCTTGGGCCTCATCAATGCTTTTAATAGAAAGGACTATAGTGAGTAGTTATACTGGTTCAAAAGTCTTAAAAGCGGTCATAGTACTATGAAGTTGACGCTGTCTTTGAAGTAGTTGGAGCCTGGATCTCCGAATCACCAATGCGCCTGGTTAAGGTATATGTGGACTTGGAAGGCAGTGGTACCCGTTACAGGTCCCGACCCGAGAGTACAAGTTTTAGACCGCGCGCAAAGAGGGAGAAGTAATTACAGGTCGGTACGAGTTCTTAGTGCCCACGGCTTGAAATAGAAACAAAGTCGTGCTCAATCAATGGCTCAGTCAGGTCTTGTTGTTTGATCCGCAGAATGGGCATCATATTTATAGGAAGGAGCAAGTCGTAGCTGAACTGAAAAACTAAGGCAGCATAGATGATGAACATGAAGACATCCAAAGCCCTGCGCCTCTGAGCCAAAGTACAGCCCTCCCAATCTCGATGTTTGAAAGATGTTCACATACTCGTTTTCACACATAGGAACAGATAGGCAGGAAAAACTACCCTTTCTAGAAAGAAGGAGCCTTCTTATATACATGAGAAACTAGTCCAAGAACCTCCTCAGCTTCACTCAGAACGACTAACTAGGTCGATGCCTACTCCTCCTTCCTATTAATCTAATCGACTCATCCTTCCGTTCATTCTTATTCTTCCTTACCATACGAATTTTTCAATGAAAGATGCCAAGGTAGGTATATGGGAGGTTTTTGTGGATTAAAAGACTAGCGATCAACCCCCAACGAGACTATATATTCTATTTTAGATAAACGATGAAATGAAATAAGAGGCGACCTGCCCCAGAAGCTTGCAGAATACCAAAGATGGACAATCAGTAGACTGCTGGATAGACTGGCTGGCGAGGCCAGGTAGATCTCTGTGGGGTCCCCTTCTCCGCTTCAAATGGGAAGGCCAACATCCTTTTGTCGCCCGTTAGCAAGACCGAAACTAGATGCGTCGAGCTGCCTAAGGTCTTGACCACCTCCTCTTATTTAAAGGAAAAAAGTTGTACCATAAAGTGCAAACGAGACTCCGCATCTAGATCAAGTTACCTTTCTAACAGCGTCTGATTGAACAAAAGCCATTCTTGAACAACGGCTATAGCACCAGCTCATTCCCTTTCTTCTTCCCTTCCCCTTGATCTGACTAATCTTTCATTTTCTCGGGAATTTTCGTTGCAATCACTTTTCCCTTCATAAAAAAAAAGGAAATCGGACAAGTTCACGTTTTCTCGGGATTTTTGGATGAAAGTAAATTTCCTTTCCTAAGTGACAGTTCAATCGTGCCATTGTTTCATTTTCCCCGTATTTGTGGTTGAAAAAGCAAGACAAGAGGAGTAGATAAATTCATCCAGACTTAATTTCTGCTTTAAACCTAGAATGATTTCAAAGAATGTTAGTATCTATCCAATCCACCAATTAGAATAAAACTACTACTACACCCTTGGGAGAAACCTCCGAAGCCCTTGTTGAACGAAAGGGATAATCTTTTCCTATATCGGAAGAAGCTTCACTCCGTTCTCTATTATATAAGGAGAATCCTGACCATTTACATAATCTATAGCATTAAAGAAGTCAATAATCAAAGAATTGAAAACGCACACTAGACGAGTTAGAGAGGCCGAGAGGCCATTTGTGATTCCTTCAGGTGTTGGTAGCCAGCCAACCAGAATCACGCGGCAAAGCAAAGAGACAAAACGAAAAGATGATTGAGAACTAGTGACTAATTGGGGGGGAAAAAAGGACTAACCTAACTAGGGGATAGCCTTTTCAGTTGTTTCCTGAGCTCGAAGGTTGATGTCGGTTAGAAAGGCTTCCTTATTATCCTCTATATATGTAATTGGTTTGTTTGACAGCAATTCTATTCTTTGTTCTGTCTATGAAGAAATGTAAGTCCCTTTTCCCGCATCCTTATTTTATATAGTCCCACTATCTTTGGAAGTTGATTCAATAATTTTCCTATTAGCCTTTCTTGTTGGGGGTGCCTTCTGCTCTTTACGGCTTTGAGGAACTCGTTGGCTCTTTCCCGGATAAGGTTATGGAAGTACCCTATTATTTCTTGTTCACTGTACTGATATGAACAGCTGAACGAAAAGGCTATCCGGATTTTTATTAAAGGTAAGAGCGTTTTCAGAAAGGTGGGAAGGTTCCTCTTCTTTCTTGTGTCCATTTTAGCCATTATATGTGCTATCGTGAACTTCCTCTTCCAGCGGTTAAGAGGTGCTCTCGTCTCCAAGGTCCCTAACGGTCCGATTGACACGACCAAGCCTAATACCCGGATCTTGCGAGGGAGTCTTCGGGTCAGTTCTAAAGAGGTTTCCGCCAGCTTTAGGTCTTCTAACGCCGTTTGAAAAAATTGCCTAAATCTAAGGTAAATTCCTTGTGAGTCGACTCCGCTTTTGATACCAAAGATCATGTCATCTGCGTAACGAGCATATCCAAGGCTTTTCTCCGTTCTCATAAATAGTTTATTACCTTAACTAGTTTACCCATCAAACCTTTCATCTTAAAGCTCCTTTCTTCCTCTTTCAAAAACTTTTCTAAGTTTCTCCCTTCTACCATCATTTTAAACTTCTTTTTCTTCGATTTATCTTCTCTTCTAGGCTGATTCTGAACGCTGGCATACCAATTATGGTCTCTAACCGTTAGAGTATTTCTACTGATTAAAGCGTATTGGATTCGATCCAGCCCGGGTTGCCCCTGGGCTACCTTAGGGGGCAGAATCGGGTCAGATTCTGTCGGGACTCGATAGGACGCCCTACACTCGGTTCACGAGATTCCATTCGGTTCCGAGGCCCAAAGCTCGAAGCATCGTTGTTGTGAAGTGATGCTCCTAGTTACCGAGTGGCTGGTTCGGTTGACGATTCGTTCGTCTACTTGGTCGCTTTCCCACAAGTACGTTATCTTTTGTTCGCCCGCTATCGCCCGGACCGGCTCCCTCTTGAGAAGAGGGCTCTACGTTGCCTGGTTCATGACCTGTTAGAGCGGCAACACGACTTGATGTTTCAGGCCATAAAGATAGAAAAAGGCAATGTGACAGGGGCCAAGCGTACCTCCCGTTCAGGGCCATGATCAGGCAAATTGTACTAGCCGCTCAAGTACGATTGCCAATTGGATAGGGCGGTCCCTTATCTCTCGTTCATTTATGCCTTCGGTTAAGAAGATCTGTCCCTAACGGGACCATAAATCTTTGTTCATTCTAGGCGTTTCGATGAAGGTTGGGATGTGTAATGCGAGGTTGTTCGATCACCCGGCGGCGGGAGGATGGGCCTCGTACTGGATGAATTTATCTACTAAATGGCACATTATTAGATTAGATCAATAGTGCAGGCATGTGTGGGACTTTTTTCGGAATCGAAAGAGCTCTTTTGAGGTTTGAGGGAATTGAATCAGAAAGCAGGACAGAATAGGCTCTTACTGCTCTAGAAAGAACTTCCCTTGAATCAACTGCTATTGAAGACGGTGCTATTGATATTGAATCAGCTGTGGGACTTAGGTGCCTTAAGCGGAAGAGGGGATTTCTTTCTGGCTGCTACGCCCCTTTCTTATTATTTTTCCGTCTCTGAAGTGAGTGAAGTCAAGCTAGCGTCAGCAAATCGGACATAAGCAATACACGTAAATCCCCGTCCTTTAGAAAGACGATAGCGATTCCCTTCCAGTGCTTTAATTAAGAGTTCAAAGAGTAACCTATAAGAATAAATGGTAGGAATACCCGGAGCGTAGCTCTCTCGGAACTTACCTCAGCGACTTGAAGCATTGCTTCCTATCGGCTTCGGGCCGAAAGAGAGTGAGATGGAACCCTAAAGAGATCTAGCGTTACGCAATCTTTCTAAGAAAGTCATTTCAGTCATCGATTGCCTGCTATTCCCACTTCCTGACTTGAGGAGTGAAAGGCTGGAAAGCAGTTCTTTTCCTAGGTTGACTCATGAGTTAGTGTGCAAGACCAATTGCTAGGCTCTCCTCTTTCTTAGATGTTCTAACAGTGGGATTTTAGCTTTGCTGGATTTCCCACCAAATAACCTTCCTTAGATCCCTAGTCTTAGAGCTAAAGGAAGTCCTCTAACTAATAGAATCCCCCGAAGGAGAAGGCGGAGTTCTCTTTCCTGTGCTATCAATAATAAGGAAGGGACTTTTTCTTTTAGGAATAATGAAAGTGAAGACGTTCAGCTACCATAGAATCAACAGACTCCTTCTTTCTCTCCTGCATGAGATCTTGACTATTGGGGATATCCTTAAGAAAAGAAGACAGAAGGTGCGAAGCGATTCTTTAAGCCCAAAGGCTAGTTCAGTCACTTCCGGGCGAAGGCAGGTGAAATCTTTCATTGCTTTTTTTCCTAGCTAGAGCTAGTAGGGAGTGAGCATAGTAGAGCTATTGAGTGCCATCCCTGCCCAAACCCAATAATCTTTCCCTAAAAGCTCGACCTTATAACAACTGTTTTACTTTCTCTAAAGCGGTATAACAATAAGTAAGGACATTTCTTGAAGCGGAAAGGCGAAGACTTTTTCGAGGTCTTTTGCATGCTTCCGAAAAGCTATTTAAATGCGATCTAGAGGCCTTGCCTAAGGTAAGCTTTGCTTCTCAATAGCAAGCCCTCGTTACCAAAGCGATAACGGAGACTATCTCTGAGGGAAAGAAAGAATTTCTGTACTAAAGCTTTCACGTGGCGAAAAGAATTAGTCCAATGCCTTAGTTTCGACGCAGCAAGGAGAACAGGAGGAAGCAAGTCACGCGCATCCAACCTCGCTTGGCTTACTCTTCTTTGCCTTCGGCGAGGATACCCTAGTTCCAATCGTTTTAGGAAAGTCGGCATTCTTAGTTGAAAGGAAAGGACTTCTACCATGAACGGACTCTTTGCCTTGGGGCAATCAGTTCCTTGGCTTACTAATGACCACTTCGAGAAGAACCTATTTGAAAACAGTCTAATGCCACATCTGACTCAACAGCTCCTTCTTCCTTTTCTTCTTCATGTGCACAAGCCCTTCTTATATATGCAACCACTTCTCTTCCTGGAGAAAGTAGCCCAAGTAAGGCAGCAAGAGGAAGAAGAGGCTCGGACATTAAGTCAGTTGCTTTCACTAGCAGCCTTTATCCTTGCCCCTATGTACTTGTAGGCTAAAATGGGGTAATCGGCTTGATGGAAATAGTATATGCCGTTCTGCTGATGCTAATGGAGGCAAATCGGATTCTCCTCCTTTTGATGGCATTCAGTTTCATGTCGACGAATCGGCTTCAGTATAGGGATTCTGCTTTCATGGCGGCGAAGCGCCCTTCCTGCCCTTTCCTTTATTCCATCATCATTTATTCCCACGGAATTCCATCAGACAGACGAGCAACCTGGCACTGTGTTGAACATCTAGAGCCGGACCGGAATGGCAGCGCATGTCCAGCTCAAGCCCGGATCTCAACATCTCCCTCTTTTGTGCTGTGCGAGCACTATGGTTCTTTCCATAGTCAGATATGCGGACGACTCGACCTTGGGCTTAATCTCAAGGTCAATGGCGACATGAATTGCTCAGGAACTTTAGGAATGGATCCAGGGGGAACTAAATCACCTTTAAGTATGAGGATCAATGTGACCTCGGTGACCGGGCTGGACTCCGGCTAAATACGACCGGGACAGCATGAAATCGGAGCTTAACCCGACTAGAAGGAGGCCAAGCATTCTTAGCGTAGGAAGGAAGGAGGCATTATACTTGCTTACCATGCCGGCCGATAGGCGAAGGTAGCTTGCTTCCAACCAAGCCACTGGCAGGAACCAGATAAGGATCAAGAGACAGAAGCAGCGATTGGAGCGGGCAATAGGCCGTAGGATTGGCAAATGACCGACGAACGTTCGGACCGGACGGAAAATGAAGAAGTATAAAAAGATCTTGCCTTCGGGGCGGGGCCGGGCTTCTCACAAAGAACCGCAACATGGAAAGGGAGGTATCCAAGCTCGCATCTGGCTATCTCCTTGGCTGCTGGATCGGGCGGGAGATATGGGACTCGTAGATGAAAGACCGGTTACGCATTCAGTACCATCGGTTATTCCAGCAAAAGTAAATCCCGTAAGAAAGGCACTAATAACTGCGGTTACGAAGACAACAACGGATATTTTTCAAGCAGCGGATGAGATCACACCGCTTACTCTTGTTGCAGCGGCAAGGGTAAGAGCGGCAAGAGGTTGACCGGAAACTCTTGCAGCGGCAAGGATAACTCTAACAGCGGGTAGGCTTACACCGGTTAATTGAACACTAACCTACTCTCGAGCAAGGGTACCAGCGCTTACTAATTAACTTTCTCCAAGAGCTGCTACGATCCCTCATTCCATTCTTCTTTCATTCTCGGGTAGCAAGGAGCTCAGCGAACGGATGAGGTTAGGGCTTTGTTTAACAGACACATTCTAGGATAGATTGCCAGTAAGCAAGCAGGTATCTATTAGCAGGAAGCTTAAGGCGACAAGTGGAAGGCAAGAATAAGGGGCCTAGCCTTCGTAAGGCCGCATCTGAGAAGGAGAGTTGATTCCCTTGGCTACTTTACTACGCTATTCTTCGCAGTTTCCTACCTTGACTATTGGGATATTTCCATTCGAGAAAGAGATGTACGAATAAAGGAGCGAAGCTGACTCGACCGGACGGGAGAGGTTGTTTAAGAATCGAGATAGGCACTGTGAATTAAAGAGTGAGATAGACGTCTAAGATATAAAGTGCTAGCCAGCAAGCATTCCTTTAGCTATGAATCCGATTCGGGGAGCATATAAATAGTTCCACGCAATGACATTTGAGGAATCCAGGGACAACTACTTTACTTCTATTGGCTCTAAGCCTAGTTCTTCCAAGCAAGAAAGGTAGGCGCGGAAGGTCTTTCAATTCAAAGCAGTCGATTGAAGCGGTAAAGGTGGGAAGGTCTTATCTGATAAAAAGATCCTGTTAAGACGATTTGTGCCGCTTTCGGGAAAGAAGACAGACTTCCTTACTTATTGTTAGGGACTTCGTGACCCAGCGGAAAGCAAGGAAATGGCAATGGCGCCTACAGAGCGTACCATCGACGGTACGAAAGGAAGAAAGTAATAGAGTCATATTCATGTGCACAACCTCTTTTAAAGAACCTATGAATGTGCAGCTCCTTCTGTCCATCCAGAAACCTATATAAGAGCAGGTTTAGAATCCTTTTGGCAGGAGTCCATCCTTTTCATTTCAATACCCGGCGGATGTAATACATTAGCACCGGAAAGAGATTTTCCTTTATTTCCCTTTCCCTATGCCCTATGGTCAAGCAGTGGAACTCCTTTCTTTCTTTTTTTATTTTAATTTAATTGATTTCAATAGTTCCCGTGCCGCTCCAGTCAATAGCTAGGTGGAAAGTTAAGAAAGATCTCGACCAGTAGTGCCCCAACATTAAGAGTACATAGTGGCTCGTTGGGGTCGGTAAACGAGTTGGAGTAGAAACCGACCTCTGAACTATTGATTGGAGTAAGCACACCAGTAGGGGAGAAAACATTTTAATGATGTAGTAATTTTTATGTAGGAACTGCTTTAGCTTCTTTATGATTGTTATTGATGGTTATGGTTGTTATTTAGCTTCTTTAGCAACTATATGGACTGCTTTAGCTACTAAGGGTGTTATTTATGGTTGTTATTGAATGATATAGCTACATTCACTACGTTCATTTAACCATAAGGAGCTCTCAATGTTGTTATTTATGGCTTTAAGGTAAGGAAGGTAAGAAATAAGGTCTTTCATGCTATAGTTGTTATTAAAGGGCTTAAAGGTAAGAAATAAGGTTAAGGTTTAGGGCTTTCTTTAATCCATATCGCTACGCTAATCCTAATCCCTCCTTTAAGAAAGAAACTACCCTTAGGAACCTCCTTTCCCTATGGTCGAGGATATTTAAACCTATGGTCAAGCAGTTGAACTCCTTAACAGTAGAGCTTTAAATCCTTTCGAAATGAGGATGTTGAAGATTTATTCCCACCTTCATTTAGCGCGCGCCGGTGATCAGGATCAGCGATATTTATCCCACTACCCCCCACCGCATTGAGGAGAAGAGAACGATCTGCCTTAGGAGTATGGTGAAACAGATCTAACTTGACGAGTCTCCGTCCCGTGGGGTCGAGTGACCCGAAATCTTCTGCCTGCTTGTTGTCAAATACCGATTGATTTATAGGTAGGGGATGGGGAATCGGCCCGCTCCACTACGACTCGAGGATCCATACTCCTTACTGGGCCTTTCCCTGCTGAACCGACAAGCGGAACTTCACTTTCAGTCCAACTACAAGACTCGGTCCCCCGAGAGTACAGGCATCAATATCCTTCCTTGCCTGTCACGGAACAGGAAGTCCGCAAAGCAGTCTTTGACAGTAAACCGCTACTGGACCAGATGGGTTTCAAATTAATATCTTCCAGAAATTTATTTAATTATAAAAAAAGGATCTCCTCAACCACGTTGAGAAAGTAAGGAGTCCGAAGGGGGGAAAATGCCGGGATCGGATCGGTCAATTCCACCTTCCTCACTCTCATCCCCAAAGAAATAAGGCCTGAGAGGAGAAGCACTCTGCAACTCACTCTACAAAATCACGGCCAAAGTCATAGCGAATAGTAGAAGTAGTCCTTCCCAGAATCATCTCCCAGGAACAAGGGGCCTTCATCAAGGGGAGAAACATCACTGACAGCATGAACATTGTCCAGGAAGCTATGATACCGAAAAAGAAAATAGGGAAAAAATAAAGGAGCATGATCCTCAAATTGGATATGGGCAGCGCATATGAAAGGGAACTCTCTATTTTAATAAAAAAGAGCCTTCTCAGGATATTTGAGAAGCTAGGCTTTTCAAACAACTGGAACAAATGGATTCAAACATGTATCTCAGAACCATGGATTGCTGTCCTTAAACATGGCAGACCCGGAAGCTTCTTCAAAAGCAGCAGGGGGATACGACAGGGATGTCCCTTGTCCCCCTATCTATAGAGAATTCTTCCCGCTCTTCAAGGTAGTTTGGTTGCCCGTCTTTCATGCCAGATGAAGGATCAAGGAAATAATCGGGATCAGCTGCCTTTACATTATTTAAGGGGGTCTTGAATCTCATGTCATCATGAGTGGGCAGGCTTTGAACAAGCAGATAAGAATCAGTTCAACTTTCAAGGAGTTTCGTCCATCTTTCGCCCATCTATCTCCGGATACAAGGATTGATCTTGAATGGTGCAGTTATCATACCTCTTAGGAGGCACTACCCCCAGACCTGCCTGACTCCCTCAACCTATCGGTCGAGTCACTTCCTTCCACTCGCCTTACAAGGACCTACTGGACTATCGGCTTTAGATAGTCATCTTCCTCTCCCTATCCTTACTTTTCACTCGCTTCCTCTCGTCTTTTACTCGAGTAGCTCTTCTCGGTTGCTCAACCGCTTATCCTTGAGCCAGATTCTACAGGCTACCTTTCCTTCTTTTGTGTGGCCTAGCTTTGATCCGTAGGAGCTAGGGCAAAGGCAGAGGCAGAGGTTCCCGTTGCTTGCTTCTGTCTCAAATATCACTTGATTGAACTTACCGCCTACTCTTTAAAGCCCTACTTCATTCTTCTTGAATCTTAGTCAAAACGGCTTAATACGTTGGATTTTGGGAGGGGGGCTCCTATCTATAAAGAAAGCACAGACTGCTTTGAAGTGATATATAGTAATATATTGGATCCCCAACAGCTCTTGCCCTATAATAGCTTTTTCCAAAAGCCGATTCGTTTACAGACGATTTGACAGATTCCTTGCCTTCCTAACTCTAGCGCTAGTTGCACCATCTGAACTAGCAGCACCAACTGCTTCTGAAATTACTTTGCCGTTCATTATTAAAGGAATCCGAAGGTAACTCTGCAATCTTCACAGGGGGGACACGCGGAGGCCGATCCTCATCACTTGCGACCTTGCAAGGATAGACGGTCTTAGGCAGAAAGAATTCGCTGAACAGAGGCAGTATAAAGATAGAGCTCCAGTAAAGGAACCAACCTTCAAACGGCCAAGCCCGAAAAGCCGCCCTACCCGGATTATTTTTTGGGGGTATTGATAGTTGCTCTGTTTAGGAACAAGAATCAGCTTAGACACTGAGAACATGGATAGATACATTTTAACTAATCCGTCCGCCCGAACGTCATGACGACGAATTAGTCTTCTATGGAAGTTCCGTATCACTCGAGGTCTCTCGAGCCTTGCTAGGGATATCGGATGCGGTAAGGATTCGTGTCGATCCCAACACCCGCCATAGGCGTGCATAAGCGACACACTACAGCATTTAACGTATAAAGCTGTTTTGAGCCAACTGGCTCGCTTAACCATATCCTTAAACCACCTTTTACAAACAAACAGGTATACCGCCCCGCAGAACTCTTTTGTGAGACAACCAGAAATACTTTTTCTGATCCACTTGCTTTCTCGCTTGACTTGAAAAACTGGAAAAACTCGGCAGCTATCGGAAGGAAAACAAGGAGTTTACTGCGCAGGCTTTTTTTATAGATTAAGAGTGAAAATGGTCTTGATGCCGAAGAGAGAGAGCCTACGATTCGCCCACATGTTAATGGACGAGGCAATGAAATTCTTAAGATACGAACGGGAAAGATGTGCACAAAAGTAGCTGCTATCAAATGCCCTGCTATTTTTTTCGACGAATCCCCGGCAATAAGACGTCGAGGGTGCAGAAAGCTCGTTGCGCCAAAGCATTGCCTTTTCAAATAGGTTGTGCCCAGTTAGTCCAATAGTACAGATAGTCACGAGCACAGAATAAGATGGTATCGAATACGGTGTTAATTTAATTAATTTCCTGAAGCAAGGAACTGCAAGAATTGACCATAAATATCCTCTTAGATAGGCTGTTCGGGATTAAGCTGTGGGACTTGAGCCAGTAGAATATCTTTTTTAATGTAGTATTCATCGAAAAATTCCTTTTGAATCGACAGATGAGATGAGAGGCAATTCGCACATTCAACTGAATGCAAGAAATCGTGTATATAAAAAAGATGAGTTTTTCTCTTACTGTGATCGTAACCGGTGCCGCTGCTCTTAGTCTCGAATCAGCCTTACCTTCTTCCTTTCCTGGCTTGGTTGACTGAGAGCTTCTTGGTGACTCTAAGCCAGAAACTGTTGACTTTATTACCTTCGCTTTATGCCTTTCTAGTGCTAGTAGCAGTAGGAGTCGGCATATCGTGCGTAATGGATCCTGATTAAGTATGGGTCATCGGGGCGAAGGGGGGATCAGATCAATCTCTATCAATTTCATTTCTTTTTCATGTCCAGATGATAAGAATTTTCCAACTACTGGCACATCTTTAGGAACTTAATTTCTACCCCGTATGGTATGACCATCGGATGATATGATAAAGATAGTTGAGGCGGCTAGAGAATCAACTGTTGGATATAAAAAGAGAGGAATGAGATCTTTGGGTTTATCGTATAATAGAATAAAAGCTCTTTGCAATTGAAGAAGAATAGTCATCCCTTTCATCAGCTCTTGCTTTTTGGGGAATAAGCTGGTATTTCATCCCTGGCTATTGAATACCCTACCCAGCGTTGGTAATAACCCTTGCCGCTGTTCCCGCTGTATCGAGAATAACCGTTGTTTGCCTACCCGCTGTTAATGGCATTTCCGCTGCAGATCTGATCGTAGAGGCTCTTGGTCAACTATCCGTAAGCGCTGCTATTGAATCAGCTGGGAACAAACCCCCTGCTCTAAGGGCGTTAAGGCTTACTTGTTAGAGTAAGGTTCGAAGAAAAAGAACCAACAAAATAGGACGGTCTCTGTTCCTCTCTAACTAATAGGAGAAGCGGAACATGTAGCTTTTCATCCTTGTTTGATCATCCTATCCGTCATGGTAACGGATTGAGTCTCTCTCTTTCGGTAGCTGGTTTGACTCTTTGTGATCGAATAAAACAAGAGCAAGAAATATCGTAGTAAAGGTTTACTGAGCTTTAACAGAAAATAGGCTCGTTATTCTCATATGACCTAAGTAAGGGTGGAGGACTCGTTAGCAGGATGAAAAGATCCGATCCCCACTGTTGACCTATCTCAATATTCCTCATACACACTCTCACCCAGCTTCATGGTCACACTGATAACTTCCCTCTGCCTGCGCAGTAACCTCTCTTTCCGTTTTCCCATGCTTTCCGTTGGTCAACAACCAACCACAGCTCTTTATAGTTCTTCACTACTCGTACAGGAAGGATTTCTGTCTGGAGGGAATCATTTTTTCTCAATCAAGAATGCCTCAACTGGATAAATTCACTTATTTCACACAATTCTTCTGGTCATGCCTTTTCCTCTTTTTTTATTTTATTCTTTCCGTACTTTTGATTTGCCTTGTTCGTTATGTTTTCGTTATGTTTCGGCACTATACTGGTTTCATGGAGACCGTCCTTCGCAAAAATAGGGAGGGCGGAGTGCTCCATGAATTCTCGTATAGCTGGTTGAAGGGGGTGACCCTAAAACCTATTCCTAGGTCGCTCAATAAAAAAAAAGAAGACGGGGACTCCAAGCGTAACGAAAATTCGAACAAGGGGATCAACTAGAAATCTATTTTCCCATTCATTTCTTGGTTAACAGCCAAGCTACCCTCATTAAGTAAGACTGTTGGTCTTGCTAAAGAGAAGAGTCTTTAAGCTACCTAAACAAAGATAGCCTAAAGCGGAACTACAGGGATGAAATCAAAAGTGTTTCTTACGATTACGCCCAACAGCCCACTTGAGCAATTTTCCATTCTCCCATTGATTCCTATGAATATAGGAAACTTGTCTTTCTCATTCACAAATCCCTCTTTGTTTATGCTGCTAACTCTCAGTTTGGTCCTACTTCTGGTTCATTTTGTTACTAAAAACGGAGGAGGAAACTCAGTACCAAATGCTTGGCAATCCTTGGTAGAGCTTATTTATGATTTCGTGCCGAACCTGGTAAACGAACAAATAGGTGGTCTTTCCGGAAATGTGAAACAAAAGTTTTTCCCTCGCATCTCGGTCACTTTTACTTTTTCGTTATTTCGTAATCCCCAGGGTATGATACCTTATAGCTTCACAGTTACAAGTCATTTTCTCATTACTTTGGGTCTCTCATTTTCTATTTTTATTGGCATTACTATAGTGGGATTTCAAAGAAATGGGCTTCATTTTTTAAGCTTCTCATTACCCGCAGGAGTCCCACTGCCGTTAGCACCCTTTTTAGTACTCCTTGAGCTAATCCCTCATTGTTTTCGCGCATTAAGCTTAGGAATACGTTTATTTGCTAATATGATGGCCGGTCATAGTTCAGTAAAGATTTTAAGTGGGTCCGCTTGGACTATGCTATGTATGAACGATCTTTTATATTTCATAGGAGATCTTGGTCCTTTATTTATAGTTCTTGCATTAACCGGCCCGGAACTAGGTGTAGCTATATTACAAGCTCATGTTTCTACGATCTCAATCTGTATTTACTTGAATGATGCTACAAATCTCCATCAAAGTGGGTATTTATTTATAATTGAACAAAAGCGAGGAGCGAAGCCGCTTTACCGAGTTTACGAGGTGAAGGAGCGATAACTTCCCCCCGGAAGAAAAAAAAAGATTCCGAGCACGTCTGGTCAAAGTCTATCTTGTCTTTATCACGGGTCATTTTCCTTGGCTAACAATGAATTTGAGTTTTTCTCATATCCGCGGGTTCTTCAATTTGCTTTCTCCCTCATATAAGAAATAAGTAAGGCGGTATACTATATTTATCCGCTTATTGGAACTCCTTCTAATGACCTATGCATTCTGTTATCATTTCCAGTTGGACGATCCATTAATCCAATTTGAGGAAGAAACGAACTCTTTCCATTTTTTTTTTAGGGCTGTCGCCCTTAACTTCTTTAGGGGCTTGGAGCAGATGAAGCCTTTCTTCTTTCTTCTCGGTCCGCTTTGGCTCCTGATCTTGAGCTCGCTTTTCTTGGCCTCAGGCTTGGCTTCTTCTTGGGGTCCTTGCCTTTTTTCGATACTTTAGGCCCTTGCCCTTGGCCTGGTCTCGACCCCCCTTGGCTAAGTACTTTCAATCTAGCAGGCTAGCTGCCTGTTTCGCCCCTAAGTCTTGGACATTTTGGCGTAGGTTGGAGCCCCTTCATGAAATCGAAGAGCCGGTCCTCTTCCGTCATATCAAAAATGTCCAGGGAGAACTACGAAAGATGGCCTTCACATACTTGTTGCGTATGGGGCCTGTTTGCTTCAGGCTCATCAACATGCCGGACCACAACACCGGGCAGGAACCCTCCATTCTGCCTGAAACTCGTCCTCAAAATGGATCTAATTTCACTTCACGCTCTGCGTTCTTTACGTCTTTTGGTCCGCCACCAGAACTTGGCTGAACTATCAAGATACATGGCAGCCGTATTCACCGACGCCTCCTCGGACGTAGTCCGACAAGCCGCTCCATATCCCAAAAGTCTTCGATCCTTAGCATCTCGGGTGCCAACGAATGCCTTTGGTTTCGCTTGATTCGAACCATCTCCGTCGAGCCACTGCTTACGGCCTTCTGTAGTATGGGGACCTCGCCCCTACTCTCTAAAGCTTGCCACCCCTATCTATTAGTAAAGCTCGAAACACTTCCACGACCCCTTGTCCTTGGCCTTACATCATGGTCCGCCTAACCAGCCCATCTTTTTCCAGAGAAGCAACCCGCCCGCTGGAAATCTGTCCCTTCAGTTGTGTAACAAGGCGTCCACACGATTACGAGTCCGCTCTCGTCGAGCCTCTTCAACGGCACTAGCCTACGGGTTCTTCCCACTAGCCATGGCTTGGCCTAACCTTTGGCTCTGATACCACTTGTCACGGCGCTAAGTCCTTCAAGCCCACAAACCGCGGCACCCTGCTAACGGTCCGCTGTAGCAGAGTAAGCTGAAAAAGCCCTTTCTATGTTATTAGTAAAGCCTAAACGCCCTGCAATCTTTCTAAAGCGCTAACGAGCAAGAAAACGGATGCGCTAACGCGAAACGGCTTTCGCGCAGCTCAATTCGTCGCTTTGTTCTATAGTAAGGGGCCTTTTCTTGCAGGATACCGGGTGCGCAGAAACGCCCAACCTATACAAGGGGTTTCCGCCTTCATTTGGTCGTGCTGCTATGATGTAACGTGCGGTCGTCCCGAGGCAGCAGGATGTATGGTATAGGGCCCCCATTTTCTCTCCCTTAAAGTCCTTTATAGATTTCGAGTCGGGAATAGAGCAGTGGCTTATTCGGCGCTATATCACAATTCATTCATTCTCGGGTATAGCTGTTCACGAAACGTGGCATGGGACATCTGTCGGCGGCGGGAGTCTGACATCCGAGCGAGAGGTCAGACCAATCCCATTCATCCTGGTCCGATCCGAACGGATCTTGTTGAATGAATAGATCCATTGTTGTATGCCCTACTTCTTAGTGAATTTTTTCCTACTTGGACCCGCCGTACTTCCTTTGACTACTCCTGAGATATAGTGGAAACATTTTGTTATGGTGGAGAGTGGGGAGTGAAAACACCAATGCAGCAGAGAACGACCGCATGAATCGGATCCACTTATATTAAGACAGACGACCGAGAAAGAAAGGCTCGGCGCTCTCCAAGTGGTTGATCTTAGCGTGCTAGCCGCTGCTTTTCGTATAGTGATAACGCTTTCTCTTTCTTAGCGCTCCGCCCCCCCCTTGTATAGTAAGCGGAACTCTGGTTGCGCGGCTTTCTCTTATAGGGGTCTATTTTCTCTGACTTGACTCAGCTTTACCTACTTGACTCAGCGGTTAGAGTATCGCTTTCATACGGCGAGAGTCATTGGTTCAAATCCAATAGTAGGTAAAACCGGCCGAAACCCCTGTTTTTGCCAGCATGACAGCAAGCACGGACTGGCAGCAAGGAGTGAATGACCAAAGCATCGGTTGCTTCCACTTGTGGCCTTCTTCGACCGCCTTGACACCTTAATATCAAGGAACCCCCCCTCTCTTCTTCTCTTCATGTATGTGAGCTGCCTGCCCCGTCCCGAATAGACGAACAGGAACAAGCTGAAGAAAGGCGCGAGAGAGAGAGTTGAGTATCAACTCACCTCCCCTCTTCCACAATTAGGTGAAGACCAGGGGAGGGGGGCCGGAAACCCCAACGGGAAACCTTTCACCGCGCCACACGATTCTTTTGCGAAGCGCTCTCTCAGACGTTTCCACTCCTGCCCCCGCAAGCAAAGAGGTTTCAAGATACCAGGCGACCAGGTTAAAGTGAACAGCCCCGAGCAAATCTTCTAGAGAGCGTACCCTTTGTTTCTACTCTTTCTCTCTTCTAAGAAAATATAAATATAAAAAGACAAAATAATATTTTTTTTCTATGGACCCCTTGGACCTCCGACCAATGAGGTGATGACACATGCATGCGTGCACATGAACTTCTAAAAAGTGGGTTCCAAACCTGGGTGGCACTATGTAACTCAATCCATTATTGGGCTATTTGTGGATTATTTTTTTTTTTAGAATAGACTCTGAGATAGAGGAGACTTTAAGGAGATTTTGTCGAGATAAGGACTTGCAAAAGTCGAGTAGTCGCAGAAGTAAGGTCTCAGACTCGCAGAAGACAAGTGAAAAGTATCTCGGGGTTTCGCCGTGGGAATTTCGCGAGAGTTTTCGCCGCTTTGAAACAATAAGTTTCAAAATATCGCAAAAATTCAGCGTGGTTTTTCTCTAAAAACTCGGAAGGTTCCGCCAGAAATAGTTTGGGATTGAATCGTTTGGTCTTTGGAAGTTCCCTGATTGGTTTGAGAATCTGATTGAAGAAGACCAGAATTTTGGAATACACGTAGATCTGCAGATCCAGTGTTTGAAGTTATTCTAGTGTGTTTAGGGATTCCACAGTTCAGACAGAGACGTTGTTGAGTATGCGGCTTGACTTACTCCAAGGTGACTCAAGTCTCGATTGAGCAGTCATTTTTCATAGTCACGGGTCCTGCTTTAGCACCGTTTCACATTTGCAACTGTAGAGGGCGGTTTGTGACCTTCCAATTTTCCAGTGAAACCGGGGACCGAAAGGTCGTGAGAGATAGCAAAAAGATGCATCAATTTCTAGAGGCTAATTCAGTGTCTTGTGGATGCTATCTATGAGGTAGTTAGACACGCCCCTTGGGGGATCTTTTGGGTCTTTTAAAAGGACTCAATCAAAGGGCACAAACAAATGAAGGGAAAGCTTGCTGTTTTTCTGAGGTTGGGTTTTGAAATGAGAGTAGGATACACACGTCGGAGAAATCCGTTGTCTAGAGAGAGTGGAGTGATCTCAAAGAGTTTTCTATTTTAATATTTAAAACTTTACTATATTATTATATATAAAAAACTATATATATATATAGTTTTTCGAATCAAATCAAACTATATGTCTTTCTCATTTGCTGCCACTCAACAACAGCAGGTCTCAGCTCTGCACATTCCTAGAAATTCTTTCTTTCTTTCAGCTAAAGATTGTTATCATCTGGTATGAGAGCCCAGGTTGTGCAGATATGGTAGCGATACAATCTTCTGGATCTATGGTTGCTGATATGATTACTGCATTAACGCATACGATTGTCAAGCATCGCAAAATGGAACCTCTAAATGTAGATGTTTGGAAGATGAGAATGCAGTTGCTTTTCAAAGAACAGGATCTTTTTTTTTTTTCATTCTTGAGAAAAGATAAGCCCGCAGATCTGGCGCTAATGACTTCTTCAATCAAGTGATGTTGTTGTAGCCAAACAACAAAAGAAAGCATATGAACAGCATCCATAGTTGTGGACAGTAAAAAAAAAGTTCTTCGAAGCTGTGCTAATGGTGGTCAAAGATAAGGTACTAGTTTCAGTGGGAGACATTGAGTCTGCATGAGAAATCTGGGAGACTCCACAGAGAATGTATGAGTCAGTGACAATGGTAAACATGAAGTTTCTTTGGCAACGGTTTTTTTTCCAAGCAAGATGCAAGAGGGGACGAGCGTGTCTCAGCACTTAGACAAGATGGAGAAGATTATCAAAGAATTTGTAGCGGTGAGAGTAAAAATGACTGATCGTGATCAGTGACCGCGAAGTCTGCTGAAGTCGTTTGAGTCTTTGACAACCACTCTCTCCCGTGAAACTCCTCCTTTAACTATGATTGATCTGACCATTTTCTTTAGGCAGAAGCTGAAAAGAGATTTGAACAGCAGTCTGAAAAGACTAATGCTGCGCAAAAGAATATGTTTCAAAAGAAGAATAAGCACAAAGTGAGTGCAGAAGGACCTGAAAAACATAGAGTGTTGGTCCTGCAAGAAGAAAGGTCACTTGAGTTTTGAGTGCCCATAAAAGAAGGGCAAAGGGAAAAAGCCATGATGATCAGAAAAAGGTAGTGTTGGTCACTACTATGGCCCTGTTTGCCAACATTTCAGATAGTTGGTGGATCGGGTCCTCGCATCATATTTTCCTCCGAAAGGAAAAATTTGGTGCAGATATGATTGAAGAACTAGGTTTTTCATATATGGGCAATGGCATTTTGACTGTAATCAGAGGCCGAGGGAATGTGTAATTGCTGTTGGAAAACGGAAAGTCAGAAGAGGTATCAAATGTTGATTTTATTTTTGTATCTGAAAAGAACCTACTCTCGATGAGAAGAGCCTTTACTTGATATTATATTAGTAAAGCGCTAGCGCGCTACTTCTAGCAGCTTGCTTCAAAGCTTGACTAATAGGGCTTTTTTTATAGATTAAGAGGTGAGTAAGGGGCTGCTTCTTAGCGCTCCAGGAAATGAGATTCCGACCAAGAACAAAAGCCCGAGGTAGAGCGTCGGTCGTCAGGGCAGCCTGCCTTTCTTTTATAGGAGTAGGGGCGGATAGCTTGGCACCTGGAGATATAGGCGTAGCGCAGGGCAGGATGGACGAGATAAGAATTCAAGAGTATACTTTGTTTGGGTTAGGCGAAGTCCAGAGGTGGAGCGAGATACCTCCATGCCGAGAAAGTAATGCAGCGGATGAAAGAGACAAATTGGTTGCCAAGCTCCTTGATGAAATCGAATAAAAGAGAAGAATCATTCCCGGTGAGAATGTTGTCGTCAACGTATAAAAGAAGGATGAGGCAACGACCATGACGTCGACGAACAAACATGGAAGAATCCGCACGGCTACAGTGGAACCCTTTATCAAAAATGAAGCAGTGAGAAACGAGCTAAATTTCTGAAAGCAGGCACCAAGAGCTAAGAAGGGGGCCTGCTTTAGCTTGTCGGAGGCCGTAACGTAAATCGCTTTCTTGAGCTTGCATACCAAGTTAGGATTCCTAGGAGAAGAGAAGCCTGGAGGAGGCTGAATAGAAACTGATTCTTGCGGATCCCCCCTTCCCTTATGTTGTTGAAAGGCATTCTTCACGTCAAGTTGAAATAAGGGCCACTTTTTGATTGCAGCCAAGGCAAGAATGCCACGAATGGTGGTCATTTTAGCAACCTGGGGCAAATGTTTTCCCTGTCTTTAAAGGGGTTCGACTCAATATTCTTGAAGGAATCCTTTAGCTACTAATCTAGCTTTGTATCTCTCTACCGAGCCATCTGCTTTATGCTTGATCTTGTAAATCCACTTGCAGCCAATGGCTTGTTTCCCTGCAGGCAATGAGACTAAGTCTTATTCTTTTTTTCCTGGGCATTTATTTCTTCCTGCATAACATCTCTCCAGCAAGAATGATTGAAGGCTTCAGCAAATGATTCAGGTTCATGAGAAGATTGAACTGACATGAGGTAAGCTCGATGTTTTGGGGAAAACGATTCATAAGATAAGACAACAATCCTTCAACGGGATAAGAAACTTGAGAGGATCGACGAACCTGAGAGAGGGATCCAGAATCTGAGGAAGCGACTGGAAGGGAAGCAACTGGGCTAGACTGCTGATCTTCTGGAGTAGTCTTAGCCTGGGAAACATAATGTAATCGCCGCCGAGAATAAACATGCTGTGCCGGGTGACTTGAATCCTCTGAGGTCAGCTGAACAGGCTGACAATCGGCAGAAGATGCTGGGCAAAGCTGCTGGCCTGAAGAGTGAGGCTGATCCGTAACATCAACTGCAGAAGAATGAGGTTCGAGTTGATGAACAGGAGAAGGCCGCAATACATCTCCATCACCATTCTCCCCCGGGGCTGATGAATTAGGTTAAGGAAAATATGAGGCGACCTCATTAAAGAGAACATTCAAGGATACATCGAGTCTCTTGGATTTCACGTCATAGCATCTATATCCGGACTGAGCATATCCAAGAAAGACACAAGTGATTGCCTGGGGGACAATTTTTCTCTTAACTGCGCAGGAATATGAACAAAACACGTGCATCCAAACACTCGCAAATGCCTATAGGATGGTGCTGCCCCAGTAAGAAGTTCGTGAGGTACCGCTGCAGCTTATTCCCTCTCTCTTCCCCCCCAAAAAAAAGGAGAGAGATGCCCCGTCCCTTCTTTATGCACATCCATATACATAGCCAGACACAAAGGTGTACAATCCGGTCAAAATCTGTGGTTCTTTAAGTTCATTCACTGTAGGTTCTCTTACTTGCTCTAGTGGCTGGCAAACGCCAACCGAGAGGGGAGAACGAATGGCTCAGGAATCGACTGGTTCCGGGCGGACTCGTGGAGCTGCTGCTTGGATTATCGTAGAATAAGAGGAGCCGTCTTAGGAAATGACTTAACTTAAAAGACAGATGCCGCCGCTGCGAGGCGAGGGAGTAACTTGTCTGGTCTTGCGGTGCACTCACTCCCGTTACGAGAATGAAATGACGCCCCAGCTCGACTCGAGACCAAGACTCCTTACAACTCGCACCAATAGCGGCACTGAGCGGCCGGAGATTTCTTAAAAAGGCAGCCCAGCCAGTCCGCCCCTTTAGTGATTGTGATCAAGAGCACACACTGGACCTGACCCACTAATCATCATCTCATCTGGCGCGAAGCAAAAAGAGGGGTCCCCCCTTCCTTCCCAGCCCAGCCGCCCCTCCCCCCTAGCCGCCTACCTACTCGTGTTCGTAGCTCGATCGGAGGTCAAGAGTGTGGTCCGGCGAAAAAACAGAAGTCGTCCGTATCAAGTGATACGTGAATTGCTCAGTAGTGCTTCGCCACTACCGTAGCTGGCGGAAATAGCTTAATGGTAGAGCATAGCCTTGCCAAGGCTGAGGTTGAGGGTTCAAGTCCCTCCTTCCGCTCCTGGCTTCGTCGTTTAGTGGTAACGAGTGGAGTAGGCAGCGAGTGGAGTGCATAAGCCCCTTTAGAGATAGGGGCGGATCGAAGGTTGGTTTGTCCATTGGGATTGGGCATGGACGAGCCTCGACTGGGCCAGCATTGATGAAAAAATGACAAAATAAAAACTTCTCCCATCGCATCATTCACCGGTGTAGGATTAAAGATTAGGTCCAGGATTCGAGTAAAATCGACCTTCCCTCTCATCTCAGGGTGAGGCACGGAATTCAATCAAATGTTCGTTGTTCAATATCTCGGCTGCTCAAGAAGTTGGACTAGCTGCTCCTTCAACCCGGAGTGGATTCTAGGGGAAGGGCAGAGCCTCACCTTGCAGTAGGAAGGTGTTCGTTGCTGGGACGGGTTCAAACTGGACTGAAGGGAGGAGGAATTCCATACTCCGATCTTACTGGGGATTCATCACTGGCTAGGGCTTTCGAATCAAAGCATGGGCATCTGCAACTAAGAGGGAGCAGTAGATCGTCGATTGAAAAGCCAGGTCAGTAAACTTCTATTGGACTTCTATTGATTATTGATTCGACTAGAGGGACTCCTAGCAACAAACTTGTATGAAGGGGCCCCATGGAGACGCAGGAGATGCAGGAGCCGCCAGCCGGATCGACCAATAAATGATATAGGCCAGAGGGATGGACTCATTCGACTAATTAGTGATCCCTGGCCCTACCTAACAAAGAGATGTCCCTGAAATAGGGGATTGATTGA